GTCACATTGTGTGATGAGTTTGCAACAATGTATAGCGAATATATTCTACATGCTATAGAAAAAATATACATCGGTCCTCGTTTTGGGGGTTTTTCGAGATCACCTTGTATATTAGGGGGGAGGGGGGGTTTTTCCCAAAAAAATTTTTTTTTCTGTTAATTAACCTTCGTTGAGCAGAGGGGTAATTTTTATGATTTTTTTTATGTCCGAATGTTGAAGCATGTACTAGGATTATTGTATGCCAGTTTTCATTCATTTTCAATGGAATTCGGGTTAATTTGCGGATGAATCTAATGGCTTTATTAAACCTATGTTGCATTAATCAAAAAACCCAAACTTGACTACCATGACGTAATAATCTCTATCCCTTTCAGTAATGGTCAACTTGACAAGCATATCTCATGAATGAGAGTAATGAGTATAATTATGAAATGTCGAGGTGGACACGATCAGATCTCAGTGTTCCAAATCAGCTCTCCTGGAGCAGTGTAACATAGCTTCATACCGAAAAAAAAAAGCTTAGAGGACTGTAAATCTTGATACGGATAAGAGCCATATGTCAATTAAGGGAACTAGGGGACAGGGAGTTCTGACGCGTCTGAACCATGGGTACCTTAAGGTTGCCAAATGCCAGGTTTGAGCAGTTATAGGGGATTAATGAATTACCGTCCCACAAACCGTTGACTATATGGATATATTAATGGGATGTACGGTTCTTACCAGCCCGAGAAGATAGTTTTCTTAAAATCATTAAAATGAGGGGTAAAATTTTTAATGCTATTGAAATATAATTATTAAGATTATGAGGATTATGAGTAGAATTGTAATGGAATAGTGATTAATTAAGTTATGTCCGACCAATAATAATATGCTATCTAGGTAGAGGATTTTAAGTTTAATGACCAATACGTATTTAATAGTTATGAAGTAGGTGATTATCTGTCAAAGGTCGTCATTGAAAGTGGGGAAAGTACGTATATTAGGAAAATGTGGGCCAAATAAAATTGATGTCTATCTGACTTGCTTTTTTTAAAATTTTTGCAATGATTAATGCAAAAATCATGCATGATTTGTGCGCATAAAAATGCAATGATTTTTGCATTAATCATGCATGATTTTCGCATTAATCATGCATGATTTGTGCGCATAAAAATGCAATGATTTTTGCATTAATCATGCATGATTTTCGCATTAATCATGCATGATTTGTGCACATAAAAATGCAATGATTTTTGCATTAACCGTGTATGATTTATGCGTGTAAAAATGCAAAAATTTTTACGTTAATTCATGCATGATTTATGCGTGTAAAAATGCAAAGATTTTTGCATTAATTATGCATGATTTACGCATATAGAAGTGCGGGTTTTTGTATTAACCATGTATGATTTATGCGTGTAAAAATGCAATAATTTTTGCATTAATTATGCATGATTTACGCATATAGAAGTGCAGGTTTTTGTATTAACCGTGTATGATTTATGCGTGTAAAAATGCAAAAATTTTTACGTTAATTCATGCATGATTTATGCGTGTAAAAATGCAAAAATTTTTACGTTAATTCATGCATGATTTATGCGTGTAAAAATGCAAAAATTTTTACGTTAATTCATGCATGATTTATGCGTGTAAAAATGCAAAAATTTTTGCATTAATTATGCATGATTTACGCATATAGAAGTGCGGGTTTTTGTATTAACCATGTATGATTTATGCGTGTAAAAATGCAAAGATTTTTGCATTAATTATGCATGATTTACGCATATAGAAGTGCAGGTTTTTGTATTAACCGTGTATGATTTATGCGTGTAAAAATGCAAAAATTTTTACGTTAATTCATGCATGATTTATGCGTGTAAAAATGCAAAAATTTTTACGTTAATTCATGCATGATTTATGCGTGTAAAAATGCAAAGATTTTTGCATTAATTATGCATGATTTACGCATATAGAAGTGCGGGTTTTTGTATTAACCATGTATGATTTATGCGTGTAAAAATGCAATAATTTTTGCATTAATTATGCATGATTTACGCATATAGAAGTGCAGGTTTTTGTATTAACCGTGTATGATTTATGCGTGTAAAAATGCAAAAATTTTTACGTTAATTCATGCATGATTTATGCGTGTAAAAATGCAAAAATTTTTACGTTAATTCATGCATGATTTATGCGTGTAAAAATGCAAAGATTTTTGCATTAATTATGCATGATTTACGCATATAGAAGTGCGGGTTTTTGTATTAACCATGTATGATTTATGCGTGTAAAAATGCAATAATTTTTGCATTAATTATGCATGATTTACGCATATAGAAGTGCGGGTTTTTGTATTAACCGTGTATGATTTATGCGTGTAAAAATGCAAAAATTTTTACGTTAATTCATGCATGATTTATGCGTGTAAAAATGCAAAAATTTTTACGTTAATTCATGCATGATTTATGCGTGTAAAAATGCAAAGATTTTTGCATTAATTATGCATGATTTACGCATATAGAAGTGCGGGTTTTTGTATTAACCATGTATGATTTATGCGTGTAAAAATGCAAAGATTTTTGCATTAATTATGCATGATTTACGCATATAGAAGTGCGGGTTTTTGTATTAACCGTGTATGATTTATGCGTGTAAAAATGCAAAAATTTTTACGTTAATTCATGCATGATTTATGCGTGTAAAAATGCAAAAATTTTTACGTTAATTCATGCATGACTTATGCGTGTAAAAATGCAAAGATTTTTGCATTAGTTAAGGGTTTTAGGTATGGTTGGTTTTTGAGTGGGTGCGTGTAATTATTTATGGTTTGGGAATTTGGGTTTGGTAGGAAGACGTGGGATTTCTGTGTTGGTTTTCCGCAACATGCACTAACTATGCATGATTATTGGGGTAATCATGCATAGTTAGCGTGTACTATATTTATGGTTAAAATTCTAGTACATGTACTAAATATCCGCAGGGGATAGTTTAGGTAGAATTTCAGCTTTGGGAGCTGAGGGCAAGAGTTTGATTCTCTTTCCCTTGATGTTTTGAGGAGGATTTAAACTTCCGGTTTCCGATTTACAAGATCGGCGCTTTAAAATTAAGCTATCAAAACATTGATTAAGGTTAAGTATTTTATTTTCATACCAGCTGGATAGTGGTATTATGACGAGGATTAGGGAGAAGTAAAGAATGGAGGCAATTTGGCCCACAAGGATAAAGGGTTGTTCAACTGGTTGTCCTCCAATTCATGTTAGGATAATTGTGTCTGTAACGAGTATTCAGAAGGTTATTTGGGTAAAAGGTCGGAAAATACTGCTTTGTTGTTTTGAGGTGTGGAGGAGGGGAATAAGTATTAGGATTATAATGGAGAATAGGAGGGCTAAAACCCCTCCTAATTTGTTTGGAATTGAGCGTAAGATGGCGTAGGCAAATAGGAAATATCATTCAGGTTTAATATGTGGGGGAGTGACAAGGGGGTTGGCTGGGATGAAGTTGTCGGCGTCTGTGAGGAGATTGGGGAGAAATAATGTTAACAAGGTTAGAATTAGGGTTAGGATAAAGAAGCCAGAAATGTCTTTTTGTGAAAAGTATGGATGGAAGGAAATTTTATCTATATCAGAATTTAATCCTAGTGGATTGTTGGAACCTGTTTCGTGGAGAAATAAGAGGTGTATTATGGTTATGGCAATGATAAGGAATGGGAGGAGGAAGTGGAGGGCAAAAAAGCGCGTTAGAGTGGCGTTATCTACTGAGAAACCTCCTCAGATCCATTGGACTAGTGTATTACCAATATAAGGGAGGGCGGATAAAAGGTTAGTAATAACAGTGGCGCCTCAGAATGATATTTGTCCTCAAGGAAGAACATAGCCTATGAAGGCTGTGGCTATAAGTAGAATTAATAAAATTACTCCAATATTTCATGTTTCTTTAAGGAGATAAGAGCCGTAATAAAGTCCTCGGGCAATATGAAGGTAAATGCAAATAAAGAATAAGGAGGCTCCATTGGCATGGATATTGCGGATTAGTCAGCCGTAATTAACGTCGTGACAGATATATATTACTGAAGAAAAAGCCATTGAGATGTTTGGGGTGTAGTGTATGGCTAGAAGTAGTCCTGTAATGATTTGGATTATTAAGCAAAGAATTAGGAGTGAGCCGAAGTTTCATCAGATTGAGATGTTTGATGGTGCGGGGAGATCAATTAAGGCATGATTAATAATTTTAAAGAGGGGATGTGTTTTTCGGATATTTATGGTCATTATTATTCTTATAGTTGAATTAACAACGATAGTTTTTCAAGTTATTGGTCTTGGTTAAAGTCCAGGTGGGAGTGATGGTTTATTTTATATTTATGATATTAATATTTTTTGTTTTAGGTTTAGTAGCGGTGGCGTCAAATCCTGCGCCTTATTTTGCTGCATTAGGATTAGTTGTAGGTGCTGGAGTTGGATGTTTATTGTTAGTAGGGTATGGCGGATCTTTTTTATCTTTAATTTTGTTTTTAATTTATTTGGGTGGGATGTTAGTGGTATTTGCTTATACTGCGGCGCTTGCTGCTGAGCCCTATCCTGAATCATGGGGTGATTGGTCTGTGTTAGTTTATGTAATTATTTATTTGTTTAGTATTTTTCTGATGGGTAAGCATTTTTTTGTTGAATGGTTGGAATTGGGTGTAGTTGGGGGGGAAGAAATAAGTAGTTTAGAAATGGTTCGTGGTGATTTTGGTGGAGTAGCTTTATTATATTCTGGTGGAGGAATAATGTTAGTATTAAGTGGTTGGGTATTGCTTTTGACATTATTTGTGATTCTTGAATTAACTCGGGGCTTGTCTTGGGGTGCGTTACGTTCTGTTTAAATTAAAATGATTGTGGTTGTTATTAGGGTTAAGAAGAACAATATTAGGTAGGTTTTAATTAATCCTTGTTGTGGTTTGGTGGATAATTTGATGAGGGGAAGTTGTTGAATAAAGTTGCTCTTTGGTCCTATTTTTTCATTTCAGGTAAAATCAATTAAATGTGTCGAGACATGTTGGGCTAAATTTAAATTAATTTTTGGTATTAGGCGGTGAATAATTTGTGGGAAAAATCCTAGTATGTTGGAGAAGTGGTGTGGTGGTAGAATTGGGGTAGTTTTTAATTGTGTATTGGTTAGATTAGCTAGTTCTAGTGCTAATAGAAGGCCAGTAATGGTGACTATTAATGTGGATAATTTAAGTAGAGGGTTTATGGTTATGATTTGAGTTTTTGATGGTGGTAAATTTGTGGTAATGATTAGGCCGGCAAGAATGCTTCCGTAAGCGAGGCGTTTGATTGGATTAACGATTAAGTAATTATTTTCATTGATAGGAGAGAGAGGTAAAAATCGTGGATAGTTTAGAAGGGTAAAGAAGATAAGTCGCGAACTGTAAATGGCAGTGAAGGAGGTTGCAATAAGAGTTAAGATGAGGGCTCAGGCGTTTAAATGGGAAGTGTTTATTGCTTCAATGATAGCGTCTTTTGAGAAAAACCCTGATAAAAAGGGTATTCCTATAAGGGCAAGGCTACCGATGGTTAAGGAGGAGGAGGTGAAAGGTAAAAGTTTGTGGAGTCCTCCTATTTTGCGAATGTCTTGTTCGTCATTTAAGCTATGAATAATTGAGCCGGAGCAGAGAAAGAGTATTGCTTTGAAAAAAGCGTGAGTGCAGATATGAAGAAATGCTAGTTGGGGTTGGTTTAAGCCGATTGTAACTATTATTAATCCGAGTTGACTGGATGTTGAGAAGGCAATAATTTTTTTGATATCATTTTGGGTAAGGGCACAGGCAGCTGTAAATAGGGTGGTTAATGCTCCTAAACATAAACATGTTGAAAGAATCAATGAATTGTCTTGTATTAAGGGGTGAAGTCGGATTAACAGGAAAATTCCGGCAACAACTATTGTACTAGAGTGTAGTAGGGCAGAGACTGGTGTGGGTCCTTCCATAGCTGAGGGAAGTCAGGGATGGAGTCCAAATTGAGCAGATTTACCTGCTGCGGCTAGGATTAGGCCAAAGAGGGGTAAAGTTAAGTTTTCGTTTTTAGATAAGAAGAAGAGTTGTTGAATTTCTCATGAATTGAGATTTATAGCTAGTCAGGCTATACTTATAATAAGTCCGATGTCACCTATACGGTTATAAATAACAGCTTGTAGGGCTGCGGTGTTTGCATCTGTTCGGCTGTACCATCAACCAATTAGGAGAAAGGATATAATTCCGACTCCTTCTCATCCAATGAAAAGTTGAAATAAATTGTTGGCTGAAACAAGAATAATTATGGTGATTAAGAAAAGGAGGAGATATTTGAAGAAGCGGTTAATGTAAGGGTCTGAGTGCATATATCATAAAGCGAATTCGAGAATAGATCATGTTACGTATAGGGCAATGGGGATAAAAATGATTGAGTAAATATCAAATTTGAAGCTTATGTTAATGTTGAATGGTCCCATACTAATTCAGTTATAGTTAGTTGTAATTGATTCTAAGCCTTGGTCGAGGTAAATAAATAAGGGAATTAGGCTAATGAAGAATGATATTTTTACAGCTGTAACGATATGTGTAGGAGATCAGTTTTTAAGTTTTTTAGGTAATAGGGTTGTTAATAGGGGGTATAATAGGATTAAAAAAATTATAAGGAAGGTTGAATTAAAAATAGTGTTCATAGCTCTTGCTTGGAGTTGCACTAAGAATTTTTGGTTCCTAAGACCAGTAGATATCTATTATCTTTCAAAAGCTAAGTGAGCCATGGATTTGAACCATGGGAATTGAGAATTAGCAGTTCTTAATGTTCCAAACCTCTCTTGGTAGTTAAAAAGATTTTAACTTTTATTTTTAGAATCACAATCTAATGTTTTTGTTAAACTATAATTACAGCAGGTTCAGCCTCAAATTAATTCTGGTTTAAGGATTAGTAGTAGTGTGGGAATAAGGTGAAGGTTAAGAAGGAGATGTTCTCGTGTGTGTGTTGGGTAAATGGAAGTTAGGTGTTGTGGGGTAGGTCCTCGTTGGGTTATTAGGAACATATATAGGGAGTAAGAAGCGGTAATTAATACTCCTAAGCCAGTTAGAAGAATTGTTCAGTTGGATCAATTAAATAAGGAGGTGATGATAAGAAGTTCACCTATAAAGTTAGGGGTTGGAGGAAGGGCGAGATTAGCAAGGTTAGTGAGGAATCATCAGGTGGTTATTAGAGGTAAAATAATTTGGGTTCCGCGTGCTAATAATAAAGTTCGGCTATGTAAGCGTTCATAGTTAGTATTGGCTAAGCAGAACAGGGTAGAGGAAATTAGGCCGTGTGCGATTATTAATATAGTTGCTCCTGCGAAGCTTCATGGTGTTTGAATTAGAATTGCTCCGGCTACTAAGCCTATATGACTTACTGATGAGTAAGCAATTAGGGATTTTAGATCTGTTTGTCGTAGACAGATTGAGCTGGTTATAATAATACCTCAAATGGCTAAAATTATAAATGGATAGGCTATTTCTTTGGTGAGCGGATTTAGTATTACAATAATTCGTATTATGCCATAACCACCTAATTTTAGTAGAACTGCGGCTAGGATTATGGAGCCGGCAATGGGTGCTTCAACGTGTGCTTTTGGGAGTCATAGATGGACTCCATAAAGGGGTATTTTTGCAAGGAAAGCGATAAGGCAGGCAGTTCATCAGAATTTATCAGCTCATGTAGTTAGGTTAAGTTGGGAGTATTGTATAATAAATATAGATAATGAGCCGAGGTTATTTTGTATAATGAGGAGGGCAATTAGTAATGGGAGGGATCCTATAAGGGTATAAAATAGAAAGTAGGTTCCTGCATTCAATCGTTCGGTTTGGTTACCTCATCGTGTAATGATAATAAGTGTTGGAATTAATGTGGCTTCGAATGTTACGTAAAATATAATTATTTCTGTAGCACTAAATGCTAGGATGAGAAAGATTTGGAGTGAAATTAAAAGTGTAAAATAGGTTCGTTGTCGAACGATTGGTTCTATGGACATATGATTTTGGCTGGCTAAGATTATTAATGGTAGTAGTCAGCAGGTAAGGATTAGTAAGGGGGCTGAAAGGGGATCAATACCTAAATATTGATTTGAGAAGTCTCATCCTATATCAGTATTTCATTTAAATCACAACAGGCTAAGTGATGCAATTAGAAGACTATGTGTTGTAGTAATGGATCATAATCATTTTTTAGGGGTGAGTCATGAAACAAAGAATAATATAATTGTTGGAATGAGAATTTTTAACATTGGAGAAGGTTGAGGTTTTGGAGGTGGTCGGAACCATGAGTGCGTGTAGTAGCTACTAGGAGGGCAAGACCTGTGCCTGCTTCACAGGCGGAAAATGTTAATAAGATTATTGGAGCGATGGAGTGGGAAGTACAATTTAATATTATTGATCAAATTGAGATGAAAATAAATAGGGATAATATTATTCCTTCTAAACATAGAAGGGCGGATAGAAGATGTGTGCGATGAAATGCAAGGCCTGTAAGTCCTAAAATGAATGTTGAATAAAGACTGAAGTATAAGATGGACATAAGATATTTGTGGATTTTCACCATAATTTATTGAGTCGAAATCAATGGTCTTGTTTGGACTAAATATCTTATTCTGCTCATTCAAGCCCTCCTTGAGTTCATTCATAAATTAAACCTAGTGTTAATAAAATTAAAATAATAAATGTTCAAAATAAGGTTAAAAGTGGTGTGTCAAGTTGATTACTCCAGGGTAGTGGTAGAAGGAGGGCAATTTCTAGATCGAAGAGAAGAAATAGAATAGCTACTAAAAAGAAACGTAGGGAAAAGGGCAGGCGGGAATTTCCTAAAGGGTCAAAACCACATTCAAAGGGGGATAATTTTTCATTGTCTGGGTTAAGGGAAGGGAGTCAAAAAGCGATGAAAGCAAGGATTAGGGAAACGAGGGCTGTGGTAGCGACAGATGAAATGATGAGGTTCATTACTTTTCCTTGGATTTTAACCAAGATTAAGTGATTGGAAATCACTTGTATTAGTTTATACTAGAAAGGTATTTATGAACCTCATCAATAGATGGATACGTAAAGGAAAAGTCATACTACATCTACAAAATGTCAGTATCAGGCAGCGGCTTCGAAGCCAAAATGGTGTTCTGATGTAAAGTGATATTGGATTTGTCGTAGCAAGCAGATAGTAAGGAATGTTGAACCAATAATAACATGGAGGCCGTGGAAGCCTGTAGCAACAAAGAATGTTGAGCCGTAAACGCTGTCAGCAATGGTGAAGGAAGTTTCATAATATTCTATAGTTTGAAGGGCAGTGAAGTAAAGTCCAAGGATTACGGTTAGGGTTAGTGCTTGAATAGTCTCTTTACGATTATTTTGTATTAAACTATGGTGGGCTCAGGTTACTGTGACACCGGAGGCTAGTAGGACTGCGGTATTTAAAAGTGGAACTTCAAAAGGGTCTGGTGGGTTAATTCCTGTTGGGGGTCAACATCCCCCTAACTCAGGAGTTGGGGCTAAACTTGAGTGGTAAAAGGCTCAGAAGAAACCTAAGAAGAAAAAAACTTCTGATGTAATAAATAAAATTATACCGTAGCGAAGACCTTTTTGGACAGGAAGAGTATGGTGGCCTTGGAATGTTCCTTCTCGAATAATATCTCGTCATCATTGAATTATAGTTAATAGGAGAAGAGCTAATCCTAGATAGAGGAGGGATAGGGAATGGAAATGGAATCAAATGGCTAAGCCTGATGTTATTAGTAAGGCAGCAATAGCTCCTGTTAATGGTCATGGGCTTGGGTCAACTATGTGGTATGCATGTATTTGGTGAGCCATTAAACGTTTTCTTGTAAATAAAGGCTTAATAAGAGGATGAAGACATACGCTTGAATTATTGCTACTGCAACTTCTAGAACAGTTAATAAAAATAGAATTATTGAAGTCAATAAAGCTATGGTTGGTATAATAGTAATAAGAACGAAGGTAGCAGTGGCAATTAATTGTATAAGAAGGTGGCCTGCTGTCAAGTTGGCAGTAAGTCGGACTCCTAGGGCTAAAGGGCGGATGAATAGGCTAATAGTTTCGATAATAATTAGGATTGGAATAAGGGGAGTGGGTGTGCCTTCAGGTAATAAATGGCCTAAAGCAACAGTTGGTTTATTAAACAGTCCGATCAGTACGGTTGTTAGTCATAGGGGGATAGCAAATGCTATATTAAGTGATAATTGGGTTGTTGGTGTAAAGGTATAAGGGAGAAGGCCTAAAAGATTAATGGTAATTAGAAATAATATTAATGTGGTAAGAAGAACGGCTCATTTATGGCCTCCAAAGTTTAGGGGTTGAATAAGTTGACGTGTAAATTGATTAATAAATCAGGCTTGGAGTGTTATTAGTCGGTTATTTAATCATCGGTTAGTAGGGGTTGGAAAAATTAATCATGGAATTGAAATTGCTAAAGCAAATAATGGAATTCCAAAGAGTGATGGACTTAAGAATTGGTCAAAAAGGTTTAAGTTCATGGTCAACTTCAGGATTCAGTTTTAGTTTTTTTGATAGTTTTTGGTGCGGGTTTATCATTGAAAAGGTGATGTGTAATTTTTTTTGGTAAGATAGAGAGGAAAATTATTCATGAAAATACAAGGATAATAAATCAAGGGTGTGGATTTAATTGAGGCATACACCAAGGGTGTTAGGGAGTCACCAGTTTTTAGCTTAAAAGGCTAACGCTTTACCCAATTTAGCTTCTTGGTGAGGTTTCTTTTGATATTAATGAAGATCAGTTTTCAAAATGTTCTAGTGGAACTGCTTCTACTACAATTGGTATAAAACTGTGATTGGCACCACAAATTTCTGAACACTGGCCATAGTAGATCCCTGGACGGGAAACGATAAAGGCAGTTTGGTTCAATCGACCTGGAACGGCGTCTATCTTTACTCCTAGGGCTGGGACGGTTCATGAGTGTAGGACATCTTCTGCAGAAACTAGGACTCGGATTGGTGATTCTATTGGTACAATTATGCGGTGATCAGTTTCTAGTAGACGGAATTGTCCTGGGGTTAAATCTTGTGTTTGGATCATGTAAGAATCAAATATTAGGTCTTCATAATCTGTATATTCATAACTTCAATATCATTGATGGCCTATTGCTTTAATGGTTAGATGGGGATCATTAATTTCGTCTATTAAGTAAAGGATCCGTAGGGATGGGAGGGCAATTAGAATGAGGATAATAGCGGGGAGAATAGTCCATACGATTTCAATTTCTTGTGAATCAAGGATATATTTGTTTGTAAGTTTTGTAGATACTATTGCTAAAATAATGTAAAGGACTAAGGCGCTAATTAAAAATACAATTATTAATGTGTGGTCGTGAAAATGGAGAAGTTCTTCCATAACAGGGGAGGCTGCATCTTGAAATCCTATTTGTGACGGGTGTGCCATTAGGTTTAAAGATACGTGAGTTTTTAACTCACAATTTTATCTTGACAAGATAATATAATAAATTTTATTAGTATCTTAATTAAAGAAAGTGACAGAGTGGTGATGTGGTTAGCTTGAAACTAATATATGGGGGTTCAATTCCTTCTTTTCTTGTTATATAGAGGTTTGTTGTACTTGAACAAATGCTGGTTCTTCATAAGTATGATAGGGAGGTGGGCAACCATGAAGTCATTCTACATTTGTATGTGGGAGTTCAACAGATAAAACTTCTCGTTTAGAAGCAAATGCTTCTCAAAGAATGAATAAAAGTATGATTACGGCGACTAGGGAAATTAAAGAACCAATTGAGGAGATGGTATTTCAGAGAGTGTATGCATCTGGGTAATCAGAATATCGTCGTGGTATACCTGCAAGACCTAAGAAATGTTGTGGAAAGAAGGTTAAATTAACTCCAATAAATATTAATATGAATTGAATTTTAGTTCAGGTAGAGTGTAGGGTGAAGCCTGAAATTAGTGGGAATCAGTGGACAAAGCCTGCTATAATGGCAAATACTGCTCCTATTGATAAAACATAGTGGAAATGGGCTACGACATAATAGGTATCGTGAAGAACGATATCTAGAGATGAGTTAGCTAGAACAACTCCTGTTAAACCACCTACTGTAAATAAAAAAATGAAACCTAGAGCTCAGAGAAGTGGAGTTTCTCATTTAATGGAGCCTCCGTGAAGGGTTGCTAGTCAGCTAAAGACTTTAACACCTGTTGGAATAGCAATAATTATTGTTGCTGAGGTGAAGTAGGCACGGGTATCAACATCTATACCAACTGTAAATATATGATGGGCTCATACAATGAAACCTAATAAACCAATAGCTATTATTGCTCAAACTATTCCTATATAACCGAATGGTTCCTTCTTTCCTGAATAATAAGCTACTACATGAGAGATCATTCCGAAGCCGGGAAGAATTAAAATATAAACTTCTGGGTGGCCAAAAAATCAAAATAGATGTTGATAGAGAATAGGATCTCCTCCTCCTGAAGGATCAAAGAATGTTGTATTTAGATTTCGATCAGTTAATAATATAGTAATTCCAGCTGCAAGGACAGGGAGGGAAAGGAGAAGGAGAATAGTGGTGATAAAGATAGACCACACAAAAAGAGGGGTTTGATATTGGGAAATAGCTGGAGGTTTCATATTGATGATAGTAGTGATGAAATTGATTGATGCTAAAATTGAGGAAATACCGGCTAGATGTAATGAAAAAATAGTTAGGTCTACGGATGCTCCTGCGTGGGCGAGATTACCTGCAAGTGGTGGATAGACTGTTCAACCGGTGCCGGCACCTGCTTCTACACCAGCTGAGGCTAAAAGTAGTAAGAAAGAAGGGGGTAATAATCAGAAGCTTATATTATTTATTCGTGGGAAAGCTATATCTGGGGCACCAATTATTAATGGTACTAGTCAATTCCCGAATCCACCAATTATTACGGGTATTACTATGAAGAAAATTATTACAAACGCGTGGGCAGTAACAATCACATTGTAAATTTGATCATCTCCTAAAAGTGTCCCGGGTTGACTTAACTCCGTCCGAATAAGTAGACTTAGGGCTGTACCTACTATCCCTGCTCAGGCACCAAAAAGTAAATATAGGGTACCAATATCTTTATGATTTGTAGAAAAAAATCAACGGTTAATTGCCACAGGTAAGATGGCTGAATATTAAGTGGCGAATTGTAAATTCGTAAATAGAGGTTAAAAATCCTCTTCTTACCAAGCCTTGTAGTAGAGTAGTATGTTGGATTGCAAATCCAAAGACGGAGTCGAACGTCTCCCGGGGCTTACTCTCCCGCCTTGCCCATATTAGACGGCGGGAGAGTAAGTTTAGATAAAAGTTCGCTGGATTGGACACTTAGCTGTTGACTAAGTTTTTATAGGATCGAGGCCTATTTATCTAGAAGATTTTAGTTTAATAAAAGCGTTTGGGTTGCATTCAGAAGATGTAAGATAGAGTCTTGCAAATCTTATCAGAAATTAGAGGATTTTCACTTCTATTTAAAGCTTTGAAGGCTTTTGGTTTGTTTAACCTAAATTTCTTAAATATTTATTGTAAAAATAGTAGGTGTGAGGGGGAGGAGGAGGATGGAAAGGGAGGAGGAGGTTAGTAGAATCAGGTTGGGTTGAAGGGATTTTGTTCGTCAGGTTGATGTTGAGTGAATTGGGTTTGGTGATATGGTTAGGGTTGTGGTATAGCATAGACGTAGATAGAAGAACAGGCTAAGGAGGGCTGTTAAAGCTATAATAGTGGCTGGAATTGTTAAATTTTGTTTGGTTAATTCTTGTAGAATTAATCACTTGGGTATAAAGCCAGTGAGGGGTGGGAGACCACCTAGAGAGAGGAGTGTTATTAGGATAATAATTGTTAGTAGGGGAGATTTGGTTGTTGAAATGGTGATGGAATTAATTTTTGTGGAATTGAATGTTTTGAATAGAAGGAAGGTTGTTAGGGTTATAATAATGTAAAGAATTAAGTTAAGTTGAGTAAGGTTTGGAGAGTAATGTAAAATTGTAATTATTCAGCCTAGGTGGGCAATTGAGGAATAAGCTAGAATTTTTCGTAATTGTGTTTGATTAAGGCCTCCTCAGCCGCCGATTAAGGTTGAGGAAATACCTAGAAATAGGAGTAGGTTCGGGTTTAGTAATGGGTGAAGTTGTAGGAGAATAGCGAATGGGGCAAGTTTTTGTCAAGTTGTTAAGATAAGGCCTGTGGTGAGGTTTAATCCTTGGAGAACTTCAGGTAATCAAAAGTGTATAGGTGCGAGGCCAATTTTTAAAGCTAATGCGATGGTAATAAGTGTGGCAGAGGTTGGGTTAGATAATTCTAGTAAACTTCATTCGCCTGAGATTCAGGCATTTGTTGTGCTAGCGAATAAAAGGAGGGTTGATGCTGTTGCTTGTGTAAGGAAATATTTTGTTGTCGCTTCTACTGCTCGTGGGTGGTGTTGATGTATTATTAAGGGAATAATAGCCAGGGTATTAATTTCAAGGCCTATTCATATTAATAGTCAGTGGGATCCAATAAATGTGAGTGTGGTTCCGAGACCAAGGCTTGAGATAAAAATTGTTAGTACTGTGGGATTCATTAGTAAAGGAAGGATTTTAACCAACATGGTTGGGGTATGGGCCCAAAAGCTTAATTAGCTGATTTTACTTAGGAAATAGTATAATTGGAAATACGAAGGGTTTTGATCTCTTTAATATAGGTTCAAGCCCTATTTTTTTAGGAAATGGAAAGATTTTAACTTTCATTATTTACTCTATCAAAGTAATCCTTTAATTCAGGCACATGTCCGTTTGTTAGGTAAGTGGGGGGAGGCTTGCTAATGTAAGTGGAAGAGTGGCGTGTCATAGAATCATGGCTAGAGTGAATGGTAAAAAATTTTTTCATACAAGATGTATAAGTTGGTCATAGCGGAAGCGAGGGTAGGAAGCACGGATTCATAGGAAAATTAAGGTTAAGAGGGTTGCTTTTATTATCAGGTTAAGTGTAGAGATTTGGGGAATGATAGGGTTATAGGAAATGCCTATAAATAAGATTACGGAGAGGGTGTTTATTATAAGGATATTTGTATATTCGGCTAGGAAAAAGAGGGCAAATGGTCCTCCTGCATATTCGATATTAAAACCTGAGACTAGTTCTGATTCACCTTCTGTTAAATCAAATGGGGTTCGGTTAGTTTCTGCTAGTGTTGAAATATATCATATGATAGCTAGTGGTCAGCCTGGAATTAATAGTCAGATTGTTTCTTGGGCTAAATTAAATGTATGAAGTGTAAAGCCTCCTGCGAAGATAATTATTGATAATAGAATTAGGCTTAGGCTAACTTCATATGAAATTGTTTGTGCGACGGCTCGTAGTGCTCCTATAAGAGCATATTTTGAATTGGATGCTCATCCGGATCCTAGAATTGTGTAAACAGTTAAACTTGAGATCGCTAAAATAAATAGTAGTCCTAGGTTTAGGTTAATAATTGAATGAGGGAGTGGAAGTGGTATTCATATTAGGAGGGCAAGGGTTAAGGCTAGGGTCGGGGTAATGAGGAATAATATGGGGGATGATGTAGAAGGGCGGATAGGTTCTTTAATAAAGAGTTTGAGACCATCTGCAATTGGTTGGAGTAATCCATATGGGCCTACTACATTAGGGCCTTTACGTAGTTGTATATATCCAAGGATTTTTCGTTCAATTAGAGTTAGGAAGGCTGTAGCTAATAGGATTGGGATAATGTAGGTAAGTGGATTAATAATGTAGAGTAAAATGGTTTTGGGCATTATTAAGGAGAGGATTTGAACCTCTGGATTAAAGGATTTAGGTCTTTTGCATTTACCAAGCTCTGCCACCTTAATAACCCTTATCTTGGGTTGTACATATTTTTCTTATCTACTTTAGATGATTTCAGTAGATGGAAAAGGAGCTTGCTTGGAGTATTGGCTCCATTTTTCCGGTCCTTTCGTACTAGGAAAAATAAGTTCATAGATAAAAACTGACCTGGATTTCTCCGGTCTGAACTCAGATCACGTAGGACTGTTAATCGTTGAACAAACGAACCCTTAATAGCGGTTGCACCATTAGGATGTCCTGATCCAACATCGAGGTCGTAAACCCTTTCGGCGATAGGGACTCTGGGAAAGGATTGCGCTGTTATCCCTAGGGTAACTTGGTTCATTGATCAGATAAATTCTGGGTCATTTTTCGATAAATGTTTTATTAATTAGAATTGTTATTCTATTTTTTAAGTATTGAATACTCAGTCGATAAGGAGGTTTTATTCTTCTCCTTGGTCACCCCAACCGAAAACAATTAAGTTAGTAAGTATAGTATAAGTGTTTGTGCCCGTGGGATTTAATGTTTTACATAAATTAGCTTAAGTGTTTGAAGCTCCATAGGGTCTTCTCGTCTAATGATATTATTCCCGCTTCTGCACGGGAAGATCAATTTCATTGATTAGAAAATAGAGACAGTTAAACTCTCGTGATGCCTTTCATACAGGTCTTCATTTAAAAGACAAGTGATTACGCTACCTTCGCACGGTCAAAATACCGCGGCCGTTAAACATTGTCACAGGGCAGGCGGGACCTCTTATAATGGTAAAGCAAGAGGCGATGTTTTTGGTAAACAGGCGGAGTTTATGTTTGCCAAGTTCCTTTATTTTCTTTTAATCTTTCCTTGTAACACTCCTGTGTAGGATTAACGAGTAATTAAATAGGGTTTTCTAGTTTGATATTAAATTTCTATAATTTTCTCAGTTTGAGGTCGTTTAATTATCAGTGATTTAATTCTTTCTGATATACACTGGTGTTGGGAGAGGTTTAGCCTCTTATTACTCATTTTAGCATAAGTTCTTTTATAATTTTATAAAATAACCCAATATTAATTAAGGGGGTTTGGAATTAATATTTAAATTATAGGCTTATTATGGGCTGGAGCTATGACGCTTGCTTTACAGATGGCTGCTTTTAGGCCCACTGAGGGAGGGATCCTTGATAAGTATAATCATTACCCACCTTGAAAAGTTGTATCTTGGTTCAGAAAAGTTGTACCTTTTTTGAATAACTATTAATTTTTATGTTTAGTCTTTGGGAAAATTTTTAGTTGACATTTAAAAAATTAATGCAGAATTTAAGTTCTTTTTTTGGGTAACCAGCTATCACTAGGCTCGATAGGTTTGTCACCGCTACTCGGGGGTCTTTCCACTCTTTTGCCACAGAGATGGGTTCGCTCTTTTATGCTGCTCCGGAGTAGCTCGTCTAGTTTCGGGATGATAGGCTTAAGGTCTCTTTGTCTAGTTGATCTAGCTAAATCATGATGCAAAAGGTACGAGTTTTAATCTCTGCTTTTCTGTACTTTAGTTATTTATTTCATTTCTTTTTCAACTTTCCCTTGTGGTACTTAAATCTATTGCGCTTGGTTCTTTGTTCTATCACCTATACTAAAAGTTATAAAATGTTTTAATTTTTGGAAGAGTGTGAATTTAATTAATAAGGTTATGTTTAATTATTGGTTAAGCTAGTTTTAAGGTTCAAAGTGATCCAAATTGCATGGATATCTTCTCAGTGTAAGGGAGGTGCTTTACTGGTTTAGCTACACTTTGATTCCAAGTGCACTTTCCAGTACACTTACCATGTTACGACTTGCCCCCTCTTTTAATAAAAATTTTTTATATAATGGTGGTGTTTATGGTGAGGAGAGTGACGGGCGGTGTGTGCGCGCTTCAGAGCCAGCTTCAGTGGAATATTCTTATTTCTTCTTACTGCTAAATCCACCTTGGAGTAATTTTTCAGTTTACTGTCCGTGTTTTCTTAATAGAAAATGTAGCCCATTTCTTTCCATCTCATTCGCTACACCTCGACCTGACGTGTGGGAGTTTAATTCTTTTTGCTTACTTTTTAATCCTTCATAGGGTGAGCTGACGACGGTGGTATATAGGCGGTAATGGCAAGAGGTGGTGAGGTTTAACGGGGATTATCGGTTGTAGAACAGGCTCCTCTAGGTGGGTCTGAAGCACCGCCAAGTCCTTTGGATTTTAAGCTAGCGCTTGTAGTGTTCTGGCGGATAATAAAGTAAATTATTATCTAAGTTTGTGGGTAAGCATAGTGGGGTATCTAATCCCAGTTTGGGGCTTACCTGTCGTGGCGTCAAGAATTCTGGTGTATAATAAAGTTACTTTCGTAATTGGTTATTTCATTCATAAATACGTATAACAGTTTGATGATATCTTAACTTTAATTAATTAAAGATCTTTTTAAACCACACTTTACGCCGGGTAATATTAATTTGGGTTACTCGTATAACCGCGGTGGCTGGCACGAGATTTACCAATCCTATTTAACTTTAACTGATTCAAGCTTGCGTTTATGGAATCAATATTTATTACTGCTGAAATCCCTTGGGGGTGTGGCTTAGCAAGGTGTTTTGGGCTACATTTTGTGTGCCTGATGCCAGCTCCTTATTAATTAATAGATTGATAAGGGCATTCTCACGGGGATGCTGAAACTTGCATGTATAATTTTGGTTACAATTAATATTAAGGCCAGGACCAAACCTCTTGTGCTCGTGGAAATTTTCACTTTTCAATCTTAGCATTTTCAGTGCTACACTTTAAATTAAGCTACACTAGC